ACCTTACGAAAATACGATATGGTATAGATAAACCAGAAGAGGTATGCATAAAAGTATTTGCTCCCAGGAGTAATCCTCAAATCCCGTCAGTTTTCTGGATTTGGAGAAGTGCTGATTTTCAGGAACGGGAATCTTATGATATGTTGGGAATTTCTTATGAGAATCATCCTCGCCTTAAACGTATCTTGATGCCTGAAAGTTGGATAGGCTGGCCTTTACGTAAAGACTATATTACGCCCAATTTCTATGAGATTCAAGATGCTCATTGATTTAAATTAAAATAAAATCTGGAGTTGTGTCGTATAAGTAAAAAAGCGGTTTTTTATCATTCAATGAGCATCTTGGCATTTCCCTTCTAGATGAAAAAGAGTAACTGGACTTTCATTCGTATTGTGGAGGGGCTAAAATAAAAAAAGAAAAAGGGGTTCTCATTGCTATTCCCCAATTGGGAGGATATCATATAATATACATTTCGTATGAGCAGATCCTGTCCTTCCACTCTTTGATTGAATTCTTTTAGCTAATTTTTTTTAGCTATTAAATTTGAGATATATACAAAAATTTAACATACTTTTGGAATAAGAAAAGTATGAACAGAGAGTAAAAAAATACAAATGAAAAAGAAAGTAAAGAATATCTATTCCGATCCGTCTCAATGAATTAATTTCATTTGTATGAGGTATGAATATCTATCCGATACATTATTCACGTGTCAGGAACCAGATTTGAACTGGTGACACAAGGATTTTCAGTCCTCTGCTCTACCAACTGAGCTATCCCGACCATTTCCCGTGCATCATCTTAGCAGAATACTTAGATCTATGTCAATGAATTTCTTAGATCTTCAAAAAGAAGACTTTCTTTGTTTGTAAATGTAAGTAAAAAAATATGGACTATGAATAATTCAATAACGGAGATTCCTTGAACATATATGTTCATATTGTATTATACAAAACAAATGAGATTGGATTGGAAAAAGATCCGAAGATTTCTATTCGGATCCATTTGTGAAAGAACAGAGTGAATGAAATGAGAAAGATATTTCAGTTTGTTTAAACTGAGTTCCACTGATGAAAAAAAAAAAAGAAAGAGGATGAGGATAAATAAAAAGTGAGGAAGTAAAATGGGCTTTTTATTGGGGATAGAGGGACTTGAACCCTCACGATTTAAAAATTCGACGGATTTTCCTCTTACTATAAATTTCATTGTAGTCGGTATTGACATGTAAAATGGGACTCTCTCTTTATTCTCGTCCAATTAATCTTCTAAAGATCTATCAAACTCTGGAATGAATCATTTGATCACTGAATATTCGAATTCGATTCTTTTTTCAACTTCAATTAGAATTGATTCACAATAACTCTTCAATTTTTCATATATTTTTTGATCTCTATTATTCTAATTATATAGAATAATAGAAATAGAGGGTTTCTATAGATCCTTATCTCATACTATTACTCATATTAATAGTAATCTAAATATGAAAGAAATATAAAATATAAAAAAGAATATATTATTTCATTAAGTTCATAAGAGAGTTCTACTATTCTATTCTAGAATAATAGAATTCAGAAATCAATTCTATTAATTCTATTAGCTATTAGAATAGAAATAGAATATAGAATATATAATGAATATATATATACTAAATATACTAAAATATATTAAAATATATAATATAAAGAAATAGAAGATTTCTATTTTCATATCTCATATATAGAGATACAGAATAGGATTCAATCTAAGATTTGGGTTGTGATTAATCGTTTGCTATGTCAATATGTATACGTACGTATTAGGTATATAAAGTTATCCTTTCTGTCATTTCAATAGAAGGATTTTAGCTACTAACGTAACGTAGTCAATTTCATTCGTTAGAACAGCTTCCATTGAGTCTCTGCACCTATCCCTTCTTATTCTCATTTTCCATCGTTTTTTCTCTCAAAACAAAGATTTGGCTCAGGATTGCCCATTTTTAGTTCCAGGGTTTCTCTGAATTTGGAAGTTACCACTTAGCAGGTTTCCATACCAAGGCTCAATCCAATCAAGTCCGTAGCGTCTACCAATTTCGCCATATCCCCCTTTCCTTTGAGACAAGGATCCAGTTGGAATTCCATCCAACTCTTTCATTTATCTTGACACTATTTAATTCATTTTAATTCATTAGGTAATGATTCCTATATCGAAAAAGTGTATGCTGCTATTTTCTTTTTTTGCCCACCCTCTATTCTAGATTCTATCATTTCATCTCTATTGGATGAACCTTATTTGTTTCAATACGAAATGATTTTATCATTGATGTATCCGCAATTCAATATGGATAGATATATACCACATATATATATATGCCTTTCCTCCTCCTTCATTTTTACAGTGCAGCTTGGAGTAGTGGAACGGTCGATATTCATTCTTTTTTTTTCATTTCAAAATATAAAAATAGAATTTCATTGATATATTGATATTTTATTTTCATATATATGAATATGGAATAGAATTTCTA